TTATAATATTTTTTTATAAGTTCATTGACGAAGTTCTATTTACTCAACAAATTTTCCCCTCCTCTTTTGTTTGTCCACCACTTTTATAGTATACGTAATTATTAATTATTGTAATAGAATTTATAATATAATAATTAATAAAATACGCAATAACTCCAAAAAACGTTCTGATACATCTGTAAAAAACAGAAACTAACACTAGGAATGTTTGACGAACAGTATAAAGAATCATTATTATTTCGACACAAGAAAAGGATTTTTCACACCCCTTTTCTTGTGTCGAAGACTAGGAAGACGAATAAACCCTCCCAGAAATACTTGCTCCCTTCATTTATATTTATCCGTTCTATTTCCCGTTTACTTTTGGATAGGATCTAGCCAAAGTGAAATGTATTAGAATGAAATGCATTTTTTACATTTCAATCTGACAATAGCAACATAGCCCCAATTTTGAAAAAAAAAAAAAAGAAGGGGTCAAGTCAAATAGTCTTTCTATATACTATGTCTAGGAATGTCGTACAAGGAATTCCCGGCATCTCATAGAAAAAGAGTCTAAAAGAACAAAATTCTTTTTCTAATTTCATTTTTTATATAGATAGTTGCTAATGCTTTTTACAAACTTGATGTCGATAAATACGCCAGTCTAGAAATTCATTTCGGACAATTGAACCTTTTCGAACTGTTTCTTTTTAAGAACCAAAAAGATTTGTGCCAAAATCACAGATGCGAAGAAGAACAAAAGACCTTGTACACGTAATGGATCTTGAAGTACTATTTCTGCATCTCCCTGACCAAATCCGCCCACATTAGGATTACTTGTCAACGGTTGATCCAATTTGATAGATTCACCTTCTGAAACAAGAAGTTCTGGCCCCGGAGGGATAATATCAACCACTTGACGTCCATCGGATGCATCCGCTATGGTTATTTCGTATCCCCCCTTTTCTTTTCGTAGGATTTTGCTTACTATACCTGATGCTGTAGCATTATAAACTGTATTGTTACTCTTGCTCCCATCAGGATAAATTTGGCCCCTTCCTCTGTTTCCGCCTACGTATATAGGATATTTTAAGAAGTGAATGTCTTTCTTAGTAGCGGGGTCGGGGGAAAGAATAGGAAAGGTGATTTCACTATATTTCTGACCAGGAACAGGGCCTATGACAAGAATATTTTTTTGGTTGGGGCGATAACTCTGAAAAGACAGATTGCCCATCTTTTCTTTTATCTCGGGGGAAATACGATCGGGAGGGGCTAATTCAAAACCCTCTGGTAAAATAAGAACAGCCCCTACATTCAAACCCCCCTTTTTACCATTAGCAAGAACTTGTTTCAGTTGCATATCATAGGGAATTCGAACAACTGCTTCAAATACAGTATCGGGAAGTACCGCTTGCGGAACCTCAATATCCACTGGTTTATTAGCTAAATGGCAATTGGCGCATACAATACGTCCAGTGGCTTCTCGTGGATTTTCATAACCCTGCTGTGCAAAAATGGGATATGCATTTGAAATGGATGTACGAGTTATGATATATATCATGAGCGATATGGAAATAGATCGAGTAATCTGTTCCTTTATCCAAGAAAAAGTATTTCTAGTTTGCATGGTCCAACCATTGATCCCGAAAATTTCTACAATAAATTGGGGTAGGTCACTAATGGAGTTTCCTATCCACGATTCTGTTATTTACTGGAATAATAATAATTTGACTGGATTAATATATAGGAATATAGGATGAATCTCCGGGATGGGTAGAAATATAAAGTTTTTTTCAATCCTTTGCTTATGTACAACTGCAAAGTAATAAGAAACATTATAATTAGATTAGGTAGATAATTTTTCAGTCATTCATTGAATGATAAATCACTACAAGTGACGGAGATACGCGATTTAAATAACGGAAAATCCAATATTTTAAAATTGTATCTAGAATGACTGGAAAAGTGGAAACAAGGCCAGATATAATTTGATCATTATGAACAAATCCAAAATCCTTGTAGACAAAGCCAATCAGCAGTTCCCAACCATGGGGCGAATGAAATCCGATACATAAATCAGTTAATAAAAGAAGAGAAAAAGCTTTTATTGTGTCACTTAAGTTATATAGGAATTCCTGAGCCCAAGAGTTAAGAATAACAAGTTCTTTATTACCCAAAATAGAATAACCACTTAGAATAATGAAACAGATTATATTTGTCGAGAAGTGCAAAATCGTATGAATACGACCCTCATTGTGTATCTTGATTAATTGGATTGTTTCTTTGTGAATTCCTATACGAAGGTTTTGTAGATGTGTCTCCGAGTATTCCTTGATCATTTCCTCTAAGAGGAGGAGTTCCTTTAATTCTTTGAATTTTTCTAGAATACTATTTTCTTCAATATCATTCAAAAAAGTTTCGGATTGCCTAGTATTCCACCAATTTGTAATCCATGATTCCAGACTTTTTTGAAATGAGAGCGAAATCCACCAAGGCAAAAATACTATAGATGCAAGATAGAAAAGAGGAGTTAATGCTTTCTTTTTTGCCATTTTTTCATCTGTGAATTGTTAATGAATCTTATTCGTCGACTTTATGTAATCTAATATTTCTCTCACGCATCAGTTCTATTACAAGTTATCGAATCTATGAATCTATTCACTCTTTTTTATTATTATTTTTTTTTTTTAATTGTTCCATATATGTCTGCTTTGACTCGAATGGATGTTCTGAAGAAATTTCAATTAAGTTATGTTATAGAAAAAGAGGATTCTTGCGTTTTTGCCCTCCTGCTGAGAAAGCATGCATTTGTCGGCTCATTTCTTAAAATACTTCAATTGGTACACGCAAGAAATAGGCCAATTCAGCAGCTTTTTGTTCCATTTCCCGTGGAGTAAAATTCTCATCAGTACGAGTCAATGGAATGGCTCCCTGGCCTTTGATATCCATATAAAGGACACGACGCGCATAAATACCCTCTTTAACTTCTACTCTGACGGACTGAATATCTTTTATAAGAAATCGGAGGAAGACCCGACGATTTTTTCCAGGAAATCCCCAACGAAAAATACACACTATTCCGTCTTTTCTATCAAATCGATCATAACCACTACCTACATTCCACGAAATTGTGCACCACAAATAAGAGCTAATAAAAAGACCCGCGATCCCATAGAAAGACATCACAATTCCTTGTGGAAAAAAAACGATTTCCTGAGACGGAAATAAAGATATCAAATTTCTACCAAGATAACTCGAGGTTCCAACCAACAAGAATCCTAATGAACCTAAAAAAAGGATAACAGCCCAGCAGAAATTACTTGTTTTTCGAGCCCCTGTTATAGGTTCTATCCATATATGTTCTGATCGACAACTCATACTTGATCCAGTTGCTTTTTTTTGGAATTGAGAGAATACCCCAAATGAATTTTACTTTAGTCCTTTTGTTTCCGAAGTAACTCGCATCAACTAGCACTAGTTTGATGTGAACCTTTAGGAGTAATTCATTAAATTGGTTAGATCTAAACTAATAACATACCCTTCGTATGATCTCACTAAAGATAGCCACATGCATATAGATAGACCAACTTTACAATTCAGCCGTCCGCCAATTCGGGTCTATTTGAAAATAGCTAGAATATAGCATTTTGGGAGATTTTCGTCGGAAGACGCTTATACCATATTTTGCTAAAAGGATATCTGTGTTATGATACAAGCGTCAGTTTAAAAATGAGATTTTGTGCCCTCGGCTCTAAACAATCTTGTTTTTTTGAACATGAAGAAATAAAGAAGCCATTGCGATTGCCGGAAATACTAGGCCTACTAAAGGGACCAAAACAGAGGGAAAGTTAAGAGTTGTCATAGAATGGGTACCTCGCTTTACTATTTGTACCTGTTATTATTATTTAGATTTTATATTTATAGAATATAAAGATATTATATATAAAGATATCTTATATCTTATTATAAGTATAATTTGATAATTCTAAATTGGAATTATTATTACTTAATATCTCTCTAATCTATTCTAATTCTAAATTCTAAATGAGTATATAATGTAGTTTTTCATCCCTCTACATGAAAGATTTGAAAGGATATGGATGAGATATTATTTGATTCATTTTTTTCTCTTGTCTTCAAATTGAATTTACTAAGCAAAAAGTTTCTTAAAAATGAATTAGATTCTATTTATTTAGTTTTATATATTAAAGGGTTTGTTAGAATCCCATCCAGCAGGGATTCTTAGTCAAAATAGGATTATCGTAAGGTATAGAAAGATAAAATTCTATTATTCCGATAAACTAATTACTTGTTTGCTCAAAATAATTCAACTGCATGTTCTAATTTTGATTCAAAGGAAAGAAAGTGTGGAGTTGAAATAACTCACTCAGAACGCTTTTTAAAGGATTACGTGGTACGATTAGATCGAATAAGCCCTTCTGGAATAAATACTCAGCCGCTTGTGAACCTTCGGGTACTGTTTTATTTAATGTTTGTTCAATTACTCTTTTACCCGCAAAGGCAATGTAGGCATGGGGTTCGGCAATAATGATATCCCCCAACATACCAAAACTAGCTGTCACCCCGCCGGTAGTAGGAGATGTAAGGATTGGTACATAGAATAACTTTTTATTTGATTGATAATCATATAAAGCAGCAGATATTTTAGCCATTTGCATCAAGCTCAAACTTCCTTCTTGCATGCGTGCCCCTCCGGAAGCACACACTATAATAAGAGGTAGAAATTCTTTAGTGGCGTATTCAATCAAACGGGTAATTTTCTCCCCAACTACGGATCCCATACTACCCCCCATAAACTGAAAATCCATAACCCCAATTGCTACGTTAATACCGTTTAATTGCCCTATACCTGTTTGAATAGCCTCGGTTAATCCTGTCTTTCTTTGATAAGAATCGATACGATTTTTATAAGGCTCCTCCTCCGAATGAAATTGAATGGGATCCAGAGAGACCATGTCTTCATCCATAGGCTCCCAAGTACCCGAATCAATCAAAAGTTC